TTTTTTACATAAAATAATTACTTACATTGTAGGAATTACTTACATTTTTACATAAAATAATTACATAAATAAAAGAAAAATTCATTTGATTTTGATTATTAATTGTAAAGCAAAATAAAAAATAATACAGATAAATGATAGGGTGATAGAAAGAAAAAAAAAAAAAGAAATTAATGATATATGATATCAATATGTAAGGTCTACAAGTCATCTCAATGTAATAGGGCACCAATAGCTATTTATTGATAGTTAAAATCCTACTCATAAAACAAAAAATTAAGAGCCTCGAGCCAATAAAAACTAATAACATTGGCTCAAGAAAAAAAATCGCATTGGAGGCTTCATTGTAGAATTAAGACCTAACCATTAACCGAGAAGCGATGGGAACGACGGAACCTGTAAAGACATAAGATTCTATTGAAAAAAAAAAATCTTAATAATTTTTTATTTTAATAGGCAGGATGGCGAAACGAACCAAGAAACAATCCATTTATTTTTTATTTTGAGAGGTTCGGGGATAACCCTACAAAAAAGGTAAATATTAAAAGAGGAAATATTCGCCCGCGAAGGTTTTTTATGTTATTGGATTGATAGAAATTTTGAATAAATAGATTCGATGAAATCTCAAAGAATCTAATGATTCAGTCTATTACTCATCAACTATATGTATATTTTTCTAATTATTTCATTCGCAAGGAGCTGGATGAGAAGAAACTCTCATGTCCAGTTCTGTAATAGAGATGGAATTGTGAACCAATCATCAACTATAACCCCAAAAGAACCCGATTCTGTAAACAACATAGAGGGAGAATGAAAGGAATGTCTTCTCGAGGTAATCGTATTTGTTTCGGTAGATATGCTCTTCAGTCACTTGAACCCGCTTGGATTACGTCTAGACAAATAGAAGCCGGACGTCGGGCAATGACACGAAATATACGCCGCGGGGGAAAAATATGGGTACGTATATTTCCCGACAAACCAGTTACGATAAGAACGACAGAAACGCGTATGGGGTCGGGGAAAGGAGATCCCAAATATTGGATAGCTGTCGTTAAACCAGGTAAAATACTTTATGAAATGGGCGGAGTAGCAGAAAAAATAGCCAGAAAAGCTATCTCAATAGCAGCATCCAAAATGCCTATGCGAACTCAATTGATTATTTCAAAATGGGACTATCAAACCAAAGAAAAAAGAGACTTTGTAATGAAAAAAAAAAATTTCTAAGTTTCTTTTTTTATTTTTGGACAAGCAATATTTTTTTTCCTTTTGCATTAAAATAACAAAATGATATGATCCAATCTCAGACCTATTTGAATGTAGCAGACAACTGCGGAGCCCGAAAATTAATGTGTATTCGAATCCTAGGGGCTGGTAATCGCGGATACGGTCATATCGGCAACGTTATTATTGCTGTGATCAAGGAAGCAGCAAAAGATTCCTCTCTAGAAAAATCCGAAGTGATCAGAGCTGTAATTGTACGTACTCGTAAACAATTCAAACGCTCCTGCGGCACTATCATAAGATATGATGATAACGCTGCAGTTGTGATTGATAAAAAAAGAAATCCAAAGGGAAGTAGAGTTTTTGGCCCGATTGTCGAGGAATTGAGGGAGGTCAATTTCACAAAAATAATTTCATTAGCACCTGAAATATTATAACATAATATTCTAATATAAAGCGTTAGAAAAGCATTCTAAGATGAGATAGAAAATAGTAGACAATTCTACTCTTTTTTTTTTTTAGTATTTGAATTCAACCGATTAATCAAATTAATTAGTAGATTTTCTTTAGGTATAACCTATATATAATAGATGAATTAAAAAAAAGAAAGGATTAGAAAAGCATTCTAAGATGAGATAGAAAATAGTAGACAATTTTACTCTTTTTTTTTTTTAGTATTTGAATTCAACCGATTAATCAAATTAATTAGTAGATTTTCTTTAGGTATAACCTATATATAATAGATGAATTAAAAAAAAGAAAGAAAGAGCCTATCTTGATTATATCAAATCTTAAAAACAACAAAAATGGTTGTCTATCATGAGTCAAGACACAATTGCAGATATACTAACCTCTATACGAAATGCTGAGATGAGCGGAAAAGAAATCATTCGAATCGTATCGACAAAGATCACTAGAAACATTTTGGAAATCCTTTTACGAGAAGGTTTTATAGAAAATATAAGGAAACATCAGGAAGGTAACAAAAAATTCTTGGTTTTAACCTTACGACATAGGCGACATAGAAAAACGAAAAAAAAACAATATAGAGCTAGTCTAAAATTAAAACGGATTAGCCGACCTGGTCAACGAATCTATTCTAACTATCAACAAATTCCTAGAATTTTAGGCGGGATGGGAATTGTAATTCTTTCTACTTCGCAGGGTATAATGACAGATCGGGAGGCTCGACTAAAAAGAATCGGCGGAGAAATCTTGTGTTACATATGGTAATCCTTTTGATATCCAAATTCTATCCATTTGGATTTGGATTTTGTAA